TCTATATTAGAAGAATGGAAAAAGTCCTGTTCTTTCAATAACAAGTATTTTTGAATCAAATAAAATCACTTTTTTTATCTTATCTAATTTGTTGCAACAAAAAATAAAAAATGGCCCGTGACACGGGCCAGGACGCGGAAATAAAAAAAGACTTTTCGGACGAAATGAAAAAAAAAAATAAAAATAAAGAATAGATTAAAAAAAAAATATAGAATTCTAATTTCTAATATTAAAATTCAAATATTAATAATTATAATAATTAATAGAATATTAATAATTAATAGAATAATATATTATTAATATAATATTAATAATATAATATTAATTTATATAGTAATTAATTAATTAATAGTAATTAAATAGTAAATTACTATAATACTAAATAATACTAATTAGAATACTAATATATTAAGAGTAATATAATAATAATATAGTAATATAAAGTAATAAAAAAGATAAAAAATAGTAATAAAAAAGGTAAAAAAAAAAGAAAGTATAGAAGAAGGACTTTTTTTTTTCAAGCCCTACTTGTTGTGTATTGTTGTGTAATGTAACATAGGAATTATCTTTTCTCAATTGGGAGAGATGGCTGAGTGGACTAAAGCGCCGGATTGCTAATCCGTTGTACGAGTTATTCGTACCGAGGGTTCGAATCCCTCTCTTTCCGGTTCCGTTGATGACTTGGTATTTTTTTTTTCAAGTCTTTTTCTTTATTTATTTTCTAATAGTTAAAGATGTAGAATAGATAAAATTCTAAGAACATTTAATAAAAATAAAAATCAAGTAAGGAAAAAGCCTTATTTTTTTTTTTATTCTTCACGTCCAGGATTACGCCCTGGATCATTAGATAAAAATCCAAAGATGAAAAGGGAAACAAAGAATATTACTACTGTGTAAACAAAGAGTTTGAGAGTAAGCATTAGACAATCTCCAAGATCTTTTTTTTTTGTTTGGAAAAAAAGAAAATAGATTCTCTATTTTTATACCATATATCCTATTTTGACACCAAGAAATGAAGTGGTTTCTAGAAATTTTTCGAAATAGAAAAGCATTTTTCTAAATTCATTTGTAATAAGAGTCGAGTCTTTCGTGCCAAAAATTTTCTTTCATACCGAAAATTAGATATTTCGGGGGGCTCTAACCGAATAGGTTTCTTTTAATAGAATGGAAAAAAGAGGAGCATGGGGTAGGTAATCTATATTTTTCACGTTTATACAATAACTTCAATGTTTGAATCAAGGGCCTATACTATAAGACTTATCTGATCTTATCAATTATTAGAATTTTTTATCTTGAATAAATCATGAATTATTCTAGGACAGTATTCAAAATCTCATCGAAAACTTACAGCAGCTTGCCAAACAAAGGCTAATAGAAAAAAGAACAGAGGGATTACTGGCATAACATCTACGATTGGATTCAAAAAAGCGTAGGCTTCAGGCAATTTTGTGAAGAAAAAACTGCTTGAATAAAGGGCAAAATTAAGACAGATACAAATCAAATTTAAAATATTAAGCATAACAAAGATTTTGTTCTTGAAGATAATTGTATTTTGACTGAGTTATTAATATTCATATAAAAATGGATATAAATTAATATTAATATAAAATAGAGTTAAGGTAGACAAAAAACTTTAAACTCAGCCAATCAAAAATCCTTCAATTATCAGCTAAAAAAAGAATAAAAGAAATCATATTTTCATACAATATCTTAATGGAATTCTATATTATGATCAATAAATTCAGTTTAATTCTATATCTACACATATCAAAATACGAACAACAAGCTAATCCAGTTCATAGAAATTTTTGGGGACGGGAATTGACAAAGAACCAATACCAATATTAATTTTATTAGTTTTGAATCAAAATAGAAATGGGGCGTGGCCAAGCGGTAAGGCAACGGGTTTTGATCCCGCCATTCGGAGGTTCGAATCCTTCCGTCCCAGAGCATATTTATTTTCTATATCAAAATTATATATATCAAAATAAAGATTGTTTTTTTGAACAACAAAAGTAAGACGGGTTTTTCATTATATCTTTATCCTCGGGCTGGTTTAGGGTAAAAAAAAAAAGGAAACAATGAATTCATCTGAACCTCTTTGGCTTTGTACCTATAAAAAGAGAGTCTAGCATCCAATAAGATGGAATCGTTCTTTATTTGAATTTGATTTCTCATTCATTATCCCACACCCCATGATCATTTTCAATGTCTGTTCGAATCTCATTAACAAACAAAGAAAATACATATGTTACACATTTATTTTTCGACCTATTCATTTGTTTTATTTTAAATCATTGATGGTTTAATCTGAATCTGAATATGGGATTTATCTCTTTTATGATGATAAAACGGAGTCCTTACTATAAACTATAAAACGTTATTCAAATAATGATATCGAGATAAGCTATTTTTTAATTAAATTCTTTTAATTTAATGATTTTTTATGAGTCCTTGGTACTTGAAGAAGTGTGGGATTCACGACTCGGTCCTATCGAGTCACTTGAAGATGAAGATTCGAAGAGAACTACTTATTTCTTCGTCTTATCTTATTGGTTTGCTAATATTCGTATTGGAAATCAAAAAATATTTATATGATTCAATAAAATATGGGGTTAATTTGAATTAATTCTTTTGTTTTCTTCATTGTGTATTTTTTTATTAACGGATTTACATTCATATTGACAACAGTGTATCAAATAAATATAATCCGATCTGGGTAATTAGATCTTATCTGTAGATTTATTTATATCTATTCCAGTGGTTTGGTTTTTTTTTTTTTTCTTCATTCAAATGAAATGATAGGTTTATTGGATTTGCTGTGATACAAAAGTCTTTTTTTGATTGGAAAAAAAAATGGAAATGTATTGAATGTATTGTTATATTAGAAAAATGTATAAAAATGAATATTTCCATTTTTTAAATTATTTTCAATTTTAAATATAAGAATAGATAGCATAAGAGACAAGAGATAATCTATAAATTTTGACTTTATTAAACTTTATCTATACTTTATTTAAATTTAACTTTATCTATTTTTTTATCTGAATCAATTAGAAATTTTTCTATTTCATTTCGTGTTCATTTCTTGTTAGTTTAATGTTTTGATTGTGTCGTACGATTCAATCTCTTTATTTATTCTCTTTGATTTATTTTGATTTTTGATTCCGATTCTATCTACATAACCTAATTATTTGTATTTGGGTTGCTAACTCAATGGTAGAGTACTCGGCTTTTAAGTGCGGCTAACAGCTTTTACACATTTGTACGAAGAAAGGGATTCGTCCATACCATCGGTATTATTTGTAAGACCACGACTGATCCTGAAAGGAATGAATGGAAAAAACAGCATGTCGTATCAATGGAGAATTCTGAGAATATTTGATTCTTACCGGATCGGCTCCAAACAAACCTTGTTTGAATTCTTGGTGCGTAACATAAAAACAAATGAATTCAAATTCAAAGTTGGGGTTGGGTCGAGTTAATAAATGGACAGAGCTCCGCGGCTCCAATTATAGGGAAATAAAAAAGCAACGAGCTCCCGTTCTTAATTTGAATGATTTTCCGATCTAATTAGACGTTAAAAATAGATTAGTGCCTAGTGCGGGAAAAGCTTTTTCTTGAGTGGATTTTCGATTTTTTTAATGAGTCCTAACTATTAGCTATTCTCCACTATGAAGGGGAGTTGAATGTGTAGAAGAAAAAGTATATTGATAAAGCAATTTTTTTTCCAAAATCAAAAAAGAGTGATTGACTTGAAAAAGTAAAGGATTTCTAGTCACCTATTACCCTATAAATGAACATAAACCAATTAGAAATGAACATAAACCAATTAGATGGAAAAAAGAGAGGATAGAGGGTCCGTTGGTGAGTTTAACTATTTCCGAGGTATCTATTCTTTTTATATTATACTATTTTGTTTTTATGGTATCGCACTATGTATCATTTAATAACCCAATAAACTCCCTATCTTTGCTTCAATCAAATCGAATTAAAAATGAAAATAGAGAAATCTCAAAGAAATTTAGAAATAGATAGATCTCGAAAAAATGACTTCCTATACCCACTTATCTTTCGGGAGTATATTTATACATTTGCTCATGATCGTGACTTAAATAGATCTATTTTGTTAGAAAATGTAGGTTATGACAATAAATATAGTTTACTAATCGTAAAACGTTTAATTACTCGAATGTATCAACAGAATCATTTGATTATTTCTGCTAATGATTCTAACCAAAATACATTTTTTAGGTATAACAAAAATTTGTATTTTCAAATGATATCGGAGGGGTTTGCAGTTATTGTGGAAATTCCATTTTCCTTACGATTAGTATCCTCTTTAGAAAGATCAGAAATAGTAAAATCTCATAATTTACGATCAATTCATTCAATATTTCCTTTTTTAGAGGGCAAATTCCCACATTTAAATTATCTGTCAGAGGGACTAATACCGTACCCCATCCATCTAGAAAAATTGGTTCAAATCCTTCGCTATTGGGTGAAAGATCCCTCCTCTTTGCATTTATTACGACTCTTTCTTCACGAGTATTGGAATTTGAACAGTCTTATTATTCCAAAGAAATCTATTTCCTTTTTTGTAAAAAAGAATCAAAGATTCTTCTTGTTCTTATATAATTCTCATGTATATGAATACGAGTCCGTTTTCTTTTTTCTTTGTAAGCAATCCTTTCATTTCCGATTAACATTTTATCAGGTCTTTCTTGAGCGAATATATTTCTATGGAAAAATAGAACATTTTGTAGAAGTCTTTACTAAGGATTGGGGGGACAGCCTATGCTTGCTCAAGGATCCTTTCATACATTATATTAGATATCAAGGAAAATCCATTTTTGTCTCAAAGGATACGCCTCTTCTGATGAAAAAATGGAAATATTACCTTGTCAATTTATGTCAATGTCATTTTGATGTGTGCTTTCAACCCCAAAAGATCCATATAAACCCATTTTCATTATACAAGCATTCTTTCGCCTTATTAG